GTTCTTGCGAAATACCTGATATGGCGCAATAAAAAAGAAGCAATAGATCTCTTATTTCCCTGGGATTGTAGTTCAATTGGTCAGAGCACCGCCCTGTCAAGGCGGAAGCTGCGGGTTCGAGCCCCGTCAGTCCCGACGAATCAAATAAGTAGACGAATCTGCCCCCCTCTTTCACAGAAAGAGGCAGCCATATCATTCCGCAGGAGAGTCTTTTTTTCCTTTCGCATTTCTCATCAAACAAATAGCCATTTTCATTGGGAGATATCAGTATTATTAAATAATAAGCTTATTTTTTAAAAACCGAAGGGGGGGGGGTAAATTGAAATGAACCATGGACTAAATAAATGGGTTCGAGAATGAAGAATTAAAAGACTCAATTCTATGGCTCTTACTAATTCTCGAATTAGAATTTTTTGAAAAGGCAAATAGGTTGACATAACGGTAGAATTTGTATATAATATCTATAGATGAAGAATTAAAAGACTCATAGGTTGACATAACGGTAGAATTTATCTATAATAGAATAGATATGGGTTCGAGAATGAAGAATTAAAAGACTCATAGGTTGACATAACGGTAGAATTTATCTATAATAGAATAGATATGGGTTCGAGAATGAAGAATTAAAAGACTCATAGGTTGACATAACGGTCGAATATGTCTATAATATCTATATCTATAGATATAGAATAATTTTTTTTTATGGAGGATAACTTATGAATGATCAACCGAATGCTGAAGAATTTTACGAAAGAGTCATTAGACGAAGGACTGAGCACTTCAATAATGAGCTACTAGTGTTGCTCAAAAGCCAAGAGGACTCGTGTGGAGAATTGCGTGAATCTCTTGAATATGATATAGACGAAGTGAAAAGAACTTATTTCGCACAATATCAACAAGATAAGGCGCTCTATCATCTCGATCTAAATTTAAAATTTTGCAAAAATTGTCGGTTCTTTTATCCAAATCCTGGTGAAGATCTTGTCCATCCTTCGAAGTGCCGCCTCAAGCAGTTCGAAGATGTGGTATCTATAAAGATAGACGCTCTCGAGCTATCAAATCAGACTAAGCCTTATATATTTCATCTTATATATGGGAAACCCATATTGATTAAAAAAAATATGACTAGGAGGTTTAAACGCCTTCAAACTTGGTCGAGCGATCGAGTCAATTTGATAGCATTGTTTGATCAGCTAGTTGAGGAAATCGCTCTATTAAATCATAGCGAATTGAGTGAGTTTTTTGAGTCGTTCCTTAGTGAACTGGCCCCGGGAATCCAAGCAAGGTTCTCGAACTATGAGGCTTTGGGTTGGAGGGAATGTTTGCGTTGCAACCGAGGTGGTTGTAAAACCTCATACGATCTCGATAGTTATTTTTTGAAATGGCCTGACTTTCAAAATAGCGAAGATATCGAGAGATTATTTAGCTGTCTCTTTCGCCAAATCTTTTACGGCAGTTTATTGGATTTTATACAGATAGTCAAAAGCAATTAACCTCGCTCTTAGCCTACTCGGAAGGATCTCATCTCATACTTATCCATGACTGTTTATGTCTCTAGCATGACCACTTTATGAAATGTGGAGGGAAGTGGAGTAAATGGCCAAGACTACTGGAAGGATTCCTCTTTGGATAATAGGTACTGTAACTGGTATTCTTGTGATCGGTTTACTAGGTATTTTCTTTTATGGTTCATATTCAGGATTGGGTTCATCCCTGTAGTAATCGTATGAATTGAGTTGTCGACATGAAAGCGTAAGAACTCAATGGGACTGAAAAGGTTGAAAACAAATTTGATTCAAATTCGACAATGAGCTTTTGATAAAGGAAGCTTTGCGAAAAGGGAAGGAAGCCCTTCCTTTTTCGCAAAGGAATGAATCCGTTTTTACTTCCGATTTTTTCTATTTTTTCGGGGTCCGGTCGAAGAAAGAACAAAAACTAAACCTAAAATGAAAATAACGAAAAAAAAATAGAGAAAAGATGGACTATTCTATCTTTTTCCCGAGACTCAGCTTTATCACACTTCTTTGACAAAATTAGATCATTAAAAAAAAAGGGCGTTTAGAGCTTATCTTTTTCCACTTTGCTTGTCTTTTTTGTGGGCGGTGTGTAACTAATAGAAAGGGGGGTGGTGAGATAATACTTCATTTGATGATTGTACAAAGGAGATGTAAGATAGGTTATAAAAAATAAACAACAGAAAAGAATGCTACATAATGCTAAATGGAGGAGTTTTTGATTGGTCCGGGAATCCTATTGCGTATTCGGTATGGATAAAAGATCTCCCGATGTTCTATTATTCAATTTTCGACGATGAATTGATTAGATAGCTTAGATATTGTTATTCATGATATTGAGCGGATTCAATAGCATCGAAAGCTAATGCATTCATTGAAGGTAGAGACGCAAGATTGATTATCTCTAGGGGATTAAATCCCGAGTTATTGTGAAGTAAAAAAACGATGAGATTATGGAAGTAAATATTCTTGCATTTATTGCTACTGCACTATTCATTTTAGTTCCTACTGCTTTTCTACTTATCATTTACGTAAAAACAGTCAGTCAAAATAATTAATTTGAATGAAACTTGATCTTATCAAATGAATAAATGAAATGGACGGTCTATAATTGGAAGTATTCTATGAAATCCGATAGTATGGTAAGAAAGATTCATCGAGTTCTTTCTTACCATACTCTACTATCTATTAGTCTTATTGTAGTGTATAAAATTTTACTTTATAATAAAGCTAGAGGCTTAATATAAATACCATATGATCTTTATATCATATATCATATATGTAAATATATTAGTGTAAATATTCATTTTATATATGGAATTGACATAGGACCCAATTCTATTTCTTTGATACATTTATTTGTTCCGATCAATCTGAACGAATTGTTTTACTCTTATAGAATACATTCCGTCACTAGAATCCAATGAAATTGGAAACTGAAGAGATCTTAGTTCAAGCAGAACGAGTGAAAAAACAATTAATACAGTTTGWKTCCTCAACTCAATTTAGTAGTGGCTTCTAGAGACCACCTTCCTCCCCAAATACGAGTGAAAGAGAAAATGTAAAGACTACCATWAAAGCAGGCCCAAGCGAGACTTACTATATCCATGTGAATTATGCCCCCTATCTCTATGATAGAATTCTTCCATTATTGCTCACTAATAATAGTGGAATCAATGGTGCAGAGTCAAAAAGAGATTTTGACCGAAGACTTTTGATGAACCAATTCAATAAATCCACTTCTAAAAAATTCCTCCCTGATTTCTAATCGGGAAAGAATAAACACAAGAAAAATACGCAATGACATCGCCATGGAATGTTACGAATGAACCGTGTAGAACTACTAAGGCCCATTCTTTTTTTGTTGACCTTTGTAGGTAAAAAGCATAAATAGATAGATCGCTATCTCGGGGAAATAGTATAGAGACAATATATTATATTCTTAGGGGGCGTTGACCCCCAAAAATTTTTTATTTTTCTACTTTTTATATAATTTCTATAAAAAGTATATAAAGTTTTTAAATTTCATAAAGTGAATTATCTATCCACGCTAATATTGAATGTCCGAACACCCAGATATTCTCGCGAGTCTGAATATGTATCTACAATATCAAAAAGATCTTCTGCCCCTTCCCCCATTACTAATTTCATTCGATTCGCTGTCCTACTCATCGGTTATCCAATGGAATTTAAGATCCAATCATTAGTATAGTAGAAGAGGTCGGTAAGTCTTGATGGCCCTTCAACCATTAGAATGTTTACTTCAACCCTTGATACAACGATTTAGAATCTGTTAGAAAACCCCCGAAGAGGTGTTTAAAATCACTTAAGTAGCAACAGTCCCTTTCTTCTGCTTCTGCTGGGGAATAATTCGTCCAGTTATATCAACAGACCGGAAGAAGAGATTTCAATTCTTTTGTTGATCAGGCGACACCCAGGCTTGAACTGGGGAAAAAGGATTTGCAGTCCCCCGCCTTACCACTCGGCCATGCCGCCAAAACCATACATAAACCTAAAAAAAAGAAAGACCTTTCTTTGTCACTTTTGATTAGATTTGATCCCCGCCCCTTCGATTGATTGTATAGTATCTCAAAACATACAATACCTAAAAACTCCCTCTCGCTTTTCTATTCAAAAAACAAATGTGGATTTTTTGTTACATAAAGGTCAAATTGATATCCAATTTGAACAACTATTGACTCCTACATAACGGTCAATTGATGCCCAATTTGAACCTTTAACTATTGACTCCTGACTGCGAATTCTTGAATGATTCTTGTATTTCACTTTCAAATTCTATTTGCCTAATGACATAAGAGAATACAAATTGATATATAATAAATCAGTATTGATTCTTTTAAATCAATAAAAAAACTCCTTCTCACTTTTAATTAAAACAACAATTATTAGTATATGTAAACCACAGAATGACTACTGTTCGTCACATAGGCTTAGTTTTTTTTGACCCTGCTCTTGACTTTCGTGCACCTTTGTATTATAATATTTCCAATACAATAGAAGACGAGAATTTAGTTTAGATCAATAGATATATGAATTGATTGGTTAAGAAATTCTCTGATTGGGGCTTAGGTATCTATGGTAARATCGATTGCTCGCAAAGCTGTCTAGACCAGTCTGGGCGATCAGGACTGTTGCTATCTCCGGATTCATCCGGCCATAACTTTAAAAGTAAAAAGTTATATTGTACAAATCGAAAAGGAGGGAATTCTAATTCAACGCCTAAATCAAATGGGTCCGTATGGAGAAGATTTCTTTTTGCATCTGGACCAATGCGCCTTCTGTTATCCAAAAGAAGTGCAAGCGAGCGTGTCTGAGTTGGAGTGTGCCGCCATGAAGTCATCATATCAAAATACAATCCACTCATATGGCATCAGTTGCGGTTTCCAGATTTGGAAAGATTTGGACAGCCAAATATACACAAATGGGAACATATTATGTGTGTCAAATTAAAAATGGGAGGAATGA